AGATTAAAATACTCTCCTTCTTGAAGGAAAGGAATTCCTATGGCTCCAACGAACAAAGTAAATAAGACCAATACAAGCAGAGAGAATAGCATAGTATTATCCGATTCGTGGGGATATAAAAAATTTTTCTTATTCCAAGTTTCAAAGTGAGTAATAAAGGGTTGATTTCTTTTTTTTAGATTACTACCAATTTGGTATGTCTTTTTCGAAAAAAAAGAATTCCTCTCATTATTATTCATTGTTAATAAAGTTAATAAACTCCATTTTTTTTTACTCTCTTTTGTACCTTCTTTACCCCATAGAGATATTGAATGGAACGAGCTCATTTTTTTACCACTGTAACTTTTTAAATTCATGTTTAAATGTCCTTCAAAAGTAAGTAAATAAATTCGAAACATATAAAATGCAGTTAACCCGGCTGTGAAACAAGCTATTATTGCGAAAATCGGTGAATATAACCAAGTATCATTAAGAATTTCATCTTTGGACCAAAAACAAGCAAGTGGTGGAATACCACAAAGAGAAAGTGTACCTAATAAAAAAGCCGTTTTTGTAATTGGCACATATTTTGTTAAACCGCCCATAAGAACCATATTCTGACTTTTATCTGGAGAATATCCAACGATAGCTTCCATTGAATGAATAATCGATCCGGATCCTAAAAATAATAATGCTTTCGAATAAGCATGAGTAATCAAATGAAATAAAGCAGCTCGATACGAGCCCATGCCTAGAGCTAACATCATATAACCCAATTGAGACATTGTAGAATAGGCTAAACTTCTCTTAATATCTTTTTGAGCAAGAGCTAAAGTAGCTCCTAATAGTACTGTTATTATACTTATTAAAGATATTAGATTCATTATGTAAGGTATAACTATGAAAAGAGGAAGAAGCCGAGCAACAATAAAAATGCCCGCTGCTACCATCGTAGCAGCATGGATAAGAGCCGAAATAGGGGTAGGCCCCTCCATGGCATCGGGTAACCATACATGAAGAGGGAATTGCGCAGATTTAGCAACTGCACCGGAAAATAATAGAAAAGCACACAAAGTAAAAAATAAAAAATGTAAATCATTATTATAACTTAAGTTATTAAATATTTCGAACAAATCCCGAAATTCAAAACTACCTGTTATCCAATAAAGACCCAAAATTCCTAAGAATAAACCAAAATCCCCTATACGATTAGTTACAAAAGCTTTTTGACAAGCATTTGCCACAACAGGTCGTGTAAACCAAAAACCTATTAATAGATAAGAACACATTCCAACCAATTCCCAAAAAATATAAATTTGTATCAAATTAGAACTAATAACCAATCCCAACATGGAAGTATTGAAAAAACTCATATAAGCAAAAAATCTTACATATCCTTGATCATGAGACATATAATTATCACTATAAATAAGAACGATAATTCCAACAGTAGTGATTAATATTAACATAATAGAAGTAAGTGGGTCGATCAAGTGTCCGAACTCTAAAGAAAAATCATTATTGATAGTCCAAGACCATACATATTGATATATGGAATTGCTATTTATTTGCCCAATAGACAGATCAGCTGAAAAAAGCAGAAGTATACTTAATAAGAAAACACTAGGAAAAGCCCACATACGACGAATACTTTTGGTTGCCGTCGGAAAAAGGAGAAGCCCTACTCCTATTAACACAGGAACTGGAAGTGGAACGAAAGGTATGATCCATGCATATGTATATGTATGTTCCATAAAAAAATAAAACCCCTTTTTTGATTATAATTATTAATTAATTGTTTCCGATTCACCAGATCTTATTTCTTTTGTAAAGAACTCAATCAAAAAATTTAAGATATGCAAGACCTCATTTTTATATTTTTAATTATTCTGATTCTTTACCAAATCCGTCAAATATGCAAATTAAGAAGTTACAATTGATCAAATGATATAACCATTACTAGTGAAAAGTTCATACTTAATTATTAATATTAAAATTAGGTAAGATCTTTATGCAGATATAGAAAATTTAAATTTTTTTTTTTAATAAAAAATTGTACCAAATAAGGGTACTTAATTTTGATATGAATCATAGGAACTACCAAGGTCAATAACTTCACCCAAGAAAAAGGACCCATTAATGAGTTTTTTATTCGGAATCATTAACGGGTTAATTGTAGAATATAATTCTAGAACTTATTTATTGTCTTCCATTCCATTTCAATAAATATATTTAGTTTTATTAGGTGTATTCTCTCTTTTAGCTTGACCCATTAATAGAATAAAAACATGAATCTTTGTTTTTATTAGTTTTTGGGTTTATGTTTATTTCTTATTTTTTAACTTTTTTATATATTTTATTACAAATTAATAGTTATTAGAAGCACGCCGAAAATAGACCAAAGAATCCTTTTCTTTTTTTATTATTTAGTTTCTCAGATTTCCTTGGTACATTTGATACTATAGTTTGAATACACGAATATAGTATAGTAGTAATTCTTTGTTCGTCCGGATAGTTTATTTTATGTACTACTATAAATCAAAAATCAATATTTTATGTGATTTTCACAGATACGGATCCATAATTTTGTTTTTTAGGCCAGTAGTATCATCTATAAAATAGATAGATAGATGTCTTTCACATCCAACTATAGCAATGAGTAGTAATCTCTTAATTTTGAATGGCAGTCCCCAAAAAACGTACTTCTATGTCAAAAAAACGTATTCGTAAAAATTATTGGAAAACGAAGGGATATTTGGCAGCATTAAAAGCCTTTTCATTATCAAAATCTCTTTCGACCGGAAATTCAAAAAGTTTTTTTGTGCCAACAAATAAATAATAAAACTTTGGAATAATATGAATTGGAACTGACTCAAAAATGAGTTAGTTTTTTGATATATGTTCTATATAATTCACAGCCTAATGTTTTGAACTGATCAATAATAAATAGAACTTTTTTTATTTATGTTATTTAGATAAGAATTCTTAAAGTTTAAAAATAAAAAATGGTACTTTAGTTCTGTTACCAAAAAAGTTATAAAGGACGTTTTTTAGTTCTATCTCTAGATAGTTCTTCCCTCTATCTAGGGATAGAACTATCTAGTTCTAACAGTTCTATTCCAACAGAGGAGATAAACTACGCGAGAGCTTATTGTTAAGTTAAAAAGTTAAATATAACGGAACATGAGAAGTACTATTATTGAACGTTCAAATACCTATTTAAATGGGTTTGAATTTGAATCTTTCCTAAACATGAATTTACTACTTAAATCTCGACGCTTGAGTATGAATAAGTTATTATGATTTGGAACAAGCCGCTATGGTGAAATCGGTAGACACGCTGCTCTTAGGAAGCAGTGCTAGAGCATCTCGGTTCGAGTCCGAGTGGCGGCATGGGATCTTCTAAAAGAGATAGAATAAGTCCTATAAGTAATAAAATTCCCGATTTCCATTCCCTAATCATAATTAGGGGACTATCCCCCTTTTTCTTTAAGAAACATAAAAATATGATATTTTTGACTTTCGAACATATATTAACTCATATATCCCTTTCTATTGTTTCCATTTTAATTACAATTTATTTGATAACCTTATTAGTGGATGAAATAGTAGAACTAGATAATTCATCAGAAAAGGGGATGATAGCTATCTTTTTCTGTATAACAGGATTATTAATCACGCGGTGGATTTATTCGCGACATTTTCCATTAAGTGATTTATATGAATCATTAATCTTCCTTTCATGGAGTTTCTCCATGATTCATATGGTTCCATATTTTAAAAAGCATAAAAATAATTTAAATGCAATAACCGCGCCAAGTGCTCTTTTTACCCAAGGCTTTGCTACTTCAGGTCTTTTAACTGAAATGCATCAATCCGCAGTATTAGTGCCTGCTCTACAATCCCAATGGTTAATGATGCATGTAAGTATGATGGTATTGGGCTATGCGGCTCTTTTATGTGGATCATTATTATCAGTAGCTTTTTTAGTCATTACATTTCGAAAAGACATAAGGATTTTCCTTAAAAGCAATTATTTAGTAAATGAATTACTTTCCTTTGATGAGAGCCAATACATAACTAAAAGAAGCAATATTTTACGAATGAATTCCCTTCTTTCTGATAGGAATTATCACAAGTACCAGTTGATTCAACAATTGGATTATTGGAGTTATCGTGTTATTAGTCTAGGGTTTATCTTTTTAACTATAGGTATTCTTTCAGGAGCAGTATGGGCTAACGAGGCATGGGGATCATATTGGAATTGGGACCCAAAAGAAACTTGGGCCTTTATTACTTGGACCATATTTGCGATTTATTTACATACACGAACAAATATAAATTTGCAAGGTGTGAATTCCGCAATTGTGGCTTCTGTGGGATTTCTTATAATTTGGATATGCTATTTCGGGGTCAATCTATTAGGAATAGGACTACATAGTTATGGTTCATTTAACATCTAAAAATGGAATTAAGGGCTTTACGAATACAGATGTGGGATAGCTTATATCTATATAACTTATATATAAGAAAACTTTGTGTATGGAAGCCGACGAGAACCATTTGAATCAAGTAGTCTAGTGATTCAAATGGTTCTGACAAAGGCTAAAGATAACAGGTTACAATCCCCCCCTTTTTTTATTAATTATTTTAAGGATAAAAAAAATAAGCGTTTTTTTATTCTACTTTAATTCTACAACAAATAATTGAAAAATGACTAAGATCACAAAAAAGGAAATCCTATGGTTTTTCTTTTTTGATCTTAGTTATAAAAATACAAACTATCTATAAAAAAAATTAGATATAATAGTTTCGACCTTGTCAACAGATAATGAAAGAATGAAATCCGGGTAAATACCGATCCCTATTACCGGGAGAAAGATAGAAATCGAAACAAATAACTCTCGCGGTCCAGAATCAAAAAAAGAAGAGTTTGGGGCATTAAATAGCTTGTATCCATAGAACATCTGGCGTGACATAGATAATAAATAAATAGGAGTTAGTATCATTCCAATTGCCAT